TATTCCTTAATCTATACAGAAACATGTGCCCGTTAATATGAAAACGAGATTCCTGTATTGTATGTAGTATAGGATTTATTTCCATTACAAACTTTGGACTATAAACTAACGATCAAACAAAAAAGGATGAGTTTGACAGGTGAGTTGGATTCCAATAATTTATAAAAAGAATTTATAAAATAGATTATTATATTCCTATTCTTTTTCTTTCTAATTATAAATTATATGCGAAAAAAAAATCGAGCATGTTTTTAGAAAACAAAAGGATTCGAGCAAAAAACCCTTTATTTCAAAGAATTGGTTAGTACTACAATACAAGTAGGAGATAGTATTTCATGAAAGAAACATAACAACCAGTATTTGTAATGCAAGCATTGTTGGATTAGACATTGTTGCATCCGCGCTATGGGTTACTCAATAAAGGTTTTATTCTTGTGAGCTATCATGCGATCGAATCTATTTATTTCTTTTTTTATGCAGCAATTAATGAACCTACTAATAAATGAGTTAAAGTATAAAAAGGGCCTGATGTTATAAGGTCCTTCGTTCCAAACAAAAAAGCCAAATAATAATCGAAATGATTGGAAAATTTTATTTCATAGTGATTCAAGGGGAGTTTTCTTTGTAAATGAAGTTCCATGACAAAGTTATTTTGAGTCGTATTTTATTCAAATTCAAGAGTGGCTCTCTGTCACTATATGTCCGTCTATAATGAAATGAATGATAAATTCAATCCCAAACAAACTTTCAATGGGTCTTTTTCTTAATCTTGTATTTCGCAAAAATAGAAACTTAGGTAAGTGTTTCATAAGCATATGTATAATATAGAACGTATCCCACTTAGCTCCTTCATGCCTACTATAACTAGTTATTTCGGTTTTTTACTGGCGGCTTTAACTATAACCTCAGCTCTATTTATTGGTCTGAGCAAGATACGACTTATTTGAAATTGATTCAATAAACAATTCATAAAAAGAAATGTTTTTGCGAGATTCCAGGTAGTCCATAGCTCATTCCATGTAAATTGTAAATTCTTGGTTATTGAGATTCACGGGCGATTTGGATTAATATTTAGGGATAGATATTACCTCCCCCTTTTACCTACCCTTTCAAACAAACAAATTGAAATGATTGAAGTTTTACTATTTGGAATCGTGTTAGGCCTAATTCCTATTACTTTGGCTGGATTATTCGTAACTGCATATTTGCAATACAGGCGCGGCGATCAGTTGGACCTTTGATTCAGTAACATCTCTTTTTAAATAACAGCCATCTCTTTTTTTGATTGACCTCCTGCGTATTAAAGAAAGGCGGAGGTCAAATTCGGATTGCCCCTCAAGTTAGTAAAGTTATTTCATTGTAATTCGACCTAAGAAGAACAGAATCACGCTCTGTAGGATTTGAACCTACGACATCGGGTTTTGGAGACCCGCGTTCTACCGAACTGAACTAAGAGCGCTTTCTTATCTTATCACAATCAATATAAAATACCGTTAAAGTAAATATAAATAAAGGAATTGCTTTTGTAACCCCTACCATATCTTGCACATGCATATAGTATCATAAAGGATTATGTATGTCCAATTTTCATTGATCTTAATTAATCTTTCATTACTGCGCGTAGAAGAAATAATAGATAGGGATGACAGGATTTGAACCCGTGACATTTTGTACCCAAAACAAACGCGCTACCAAGCTGCGCTACATCCCTTTCAATTGGCCTACAGTGTCATTGTAGAGAATCCCCGGCTTGTTTTCCACATCGTTATTTCCTCCATTGATAGCAAATTTCTCTTGCCATTTCTTCTTTTTCGTCTCATATAACATATAATAAAATGAAAAGTAAAATATATATATTATAATTCTATTATATAATTTATTATATAATAATTATATATTAAACCTAACATATACATAAAAAATTTCTATCGGTAATGTTCCGAAAGTAAGTGGGCGTCTTTTTCCGTTGTAAAAAAAGGAAAATGTAATTTGCCGCGTTCTATATATATCATATATCCATTTTCGTTAGGGATTCCGCGTACAAATACAAGTGATCCTTAACTCCATACGTATCTGATCATATATGTATTACAATACAAAAAAGAGGATTTTCAATGCGAGATATAAAAACATATCTATCCGTGGCACCTGTGTTAACCACTCTATGGTTCGGGTCGTTGGCAGGTCTATTGATAGAGATCAATCGTTTCTTCCCCGATGCGTTGACATTCCCCTTTTTTTCATTCTAGTTAGGGATGAAGAAGATTAGAGATACAATAAATTATCTATGACTAAACCCCCCCTTTCTTTGTTTTGTTCTTTCTGTCACTGTCCGTTTTTTTTTAGGATAAAAAAAAAAGAAGGAAAGAGAAAGAATCAAAGAAGATTCACCCGCAACAAAACTCGGGTTTAGGCTGAATTAATAGAGGGAGAGCAGAAATGGAAAAAATAAGGGTCGAAGACAACAAAAGCATACAAGATACTTAAATGAAATACCAATATGTATGAGAACTAATTGATAGTTAGAAATCGTTGTATTACTTATTTTTTTTTTTATTTCTCTATTGATTGCAATGAAATAGTTAAGAATTAATTGGATTTCGAGTCAGCAACTTCTTTTTTTCTTCTTCGTTTCGGATCGAAAATGGAAGAGTTGAGGGAATCAAAAATCAAAAAGGGGGTTCATGGCCAAAGGTAAAGATGTCAGAGTAAGAGTTATTTTGGAATGTAACAGTTGTGTCCGAAACGGTATTAATATTAATAAAGAATCGCGGGGCATTTCCAGATATATTACTCAAAAGAATCGACACAATACGCCTAGTCGATTGGAATTGAGAAAATTTTGTCCCTACTGTTACAAGCATACGATTCATGGGGAGATAACGAAATAAATAAAACGTTAATGTAATGCGCGTGTAACCCCTCCAAGGAACAGCAATAAATTACATAACATAATAATTACATAACATAATAATTATTATATAAATAAAGAAACTATCAAAATAAAACAACCAAATCCTATTTCGGCCGGATCCCCAATTAAATTCAGAAATTTTTTTTTTAAGATAAGGAATAAACCATGGATAAATCCAAGCGACTTTTTCTTAAACCCAAGCGATCTTTTCGTCGGCGTTTGCCCCCAATTGGTTCGGGGGATCGAATTGATTACAGAAACATGAGTTTAATTAGTAGATTTATTAGTGAACGAGGAAAAATATTATCTAGACGAGTGAATAGATTGACTTTGAAACAACAACGATTAATTACTATTGCTATAAAACAAGCTCGTATTTTATCTTTGTTACCTTTTCTTAATAATGAGAAACAATTTGCGAAAACGGAGTCGACTCCTAGAACTACAGGTCCTCGAACTAGAAATAAAATAAATCCTCGAACTAGAAATAAAATAAAAAGAAATAGATAGGCCTATTTCTGAATTGCAATTGAATAAAAACCCCAATCCGAACCCCAACTCAGATTGGTTTTTTGTTCGAAAAATGGGAGAATCCAGATTGGATTGTCACGTCGTAAGAAAAAAGGCGTAAAGCTAAAAATTTTTCTTCTTTTTTTATGGAACCGTGTTCATTCATTTTGACTATATTTCCTATTCATTTCTACTCTACCTTCCCGGAGCTCATTCTCCGGGCCCCCCCTTTAAATCATTACGGTGTATTCCTTCCAATCTCCTTATTTCATTTTCATGATCTTATCTTATTGGAAATCATGGAAAGGCAATTCCTATTTGATATGGCTATTTGTGCAAGTATTTTACGATTAAGAAGCAACCGCCCCTTGTACAGATCATATATGGATCTACTATAACTATAGGATACCCCGACCTCACGAATTGCTGCATTTATCCGAGTGATCCACAAACGACGAAAATTTCTCTTTTGCCTACCCCTATCCCGATGAGCAGAAACCAAGGCTCTTATTTTCTGTTGAATAGTAGTTCGAGTAAGTCTTGAATGAGACCCTCCAAAAGTTAATGTAAATAAACGCGTTTTTGTTCTACGTCTCCGCGCTATATACCCTCGTCTAATTCTGGTCATTGAATCAAATGAAACTTTGATGAATAACTAATGGATTTATTTTCTTTATTTTCTTTCAGTCATTCCTTATCCTGGTCTATTAATAACAAAACGGATTCTTCCGGTGTATAAAAAAAAATTCCAATGGCTTTTGCTGCTATGACCTTCCCAACCGCTATTTTTTTCCAGGCATTTAACCCCGAATAAGAAAGTTATTGATACTCTACTAATCAACAAAACAAATAAATAAAGTTGAGTATAATATAAAGTATCAAAAAAAAGGTAAATGGATAAATAAATAGCGGGTTCCATCGTTTCTATGGTTGCTTCTTAAACGGCGAGGTCCTCTCTATACACCGGAGCCTTTTTCCTCATTTAATCAATGTTATTAGTAACTTGTACAGTTCACATTCTTTGACTCTACCTATGAATTATCCAGTAATGGGCCTTTTTCACAAGGAGATCTACCCATACAGTAACGATATTTAATTACAAAGGTTGGCTAGGTAGCTGACCCTGTTAGTCCGTTTTTGCACGAGTTAGAGCATAATTTTTTTGCTTCTTAAATACTATTCCCCCGCTTAATGGATAACCATTTGCTACCAATGGGAAATTGCTTCTCATCTCCAATTGAGGTGATTGGATTTGCACCAATAGAAACCATAAATTTCATACACAATGGGGGCTTTTTTTTATATATGGAATGGAATTCTTCCAACCTATTCATTGGTACTGGTCATTGATACTGGAAAAAAAAGATCCCTTTCTTTTGTTTGTTCCAGCTCATGATCTGAACGAGTCGCACATACACCCTAGTACATGTTCCTCGACGCTGAGGACATCCCCGAAGAGCGGGGGATTTTGTTACATTTTTTATTGGCTGTCTTGTGTTTCTAATAAGTTGTTTAATAGTTGGCATGCTAAATCGTATATAAAATGGGCTGGTTTAGATCAATCCTAACCAGATGATTATCCATTTTTTCTATTTTCTTTTTTACTCCGGTAAGGAGATAAAAGATTCCATTTTTGGCCATAATTCAGATGATTATGGTCCAAAATGGAACGAATTATGGCCCCGCCCCAAAACAAAAAAAAAAGGAGGAATCGCGGATTTACGTGAAATCCTCCTCATTTTGATCCTTGTGAAAAGAGTTCGCTCAATGCATCCATGGTTTTTTTCCACGAAGCCTCATTCAACTCTTGTTTGTCCCGTTGAAAATCTGGATTTTTCGGAAGAGATTTGGCTGTCATCAATAGATTGGGAAATTTCGTTTAAAATTCTCTGATTAAACTCTTCCACAAACTGGTTGTATCTTTCCTCTCTCTCCCGACGGAATTCTTCCTCTCTCCCGATGGAATTCTTCATCGATTTCTCGGAGCGCATCCTCTTCCCACTGACGCATTTCTTCTTCGTCTTCTAGCTCCCGCATTTCATCTTCTAGCTCCCGCATCTCCTCCTCGTATGAGGATGGCTGTGAGTCGAGTCGAAGATCGAAATCGGGGGTAAGGTGTGGGTATGAATCATAAAAATGCTTGTTTTGATCTATTATAAATTGAAATTTTATGATATACCAATCGAACCGCCGTCTTTCCATGGAGACTTCCCCCTATTTGAATGAAAATACAAGAATTTGGAATAGATAAATAGCCATTCCATGGGTAATCATTTTTGTTAAATCGGAGTGTGTGCGATCTTAGTAGATTTTCTAAAAGAGAAACCATTCCAAAAGAGAACCTATGGAGTAAGTAAGAATATCACTTACTCCATAGATTCTATTTGTCTGAGTTGGGGTATTCTTATACTTCGAAACCAAAGGGATCCGTATCTCAGTCGACGGACTCTTCATCCGAAGAGTCGTCCAAATGGGATTTCGGAGTTCCCCAAGTATAAGTCCCCAGATAATTTTCAATGGTTTCACAGATAAAAAACAGTATGTCAGGCCATTCTCTGTTCCAGAGCTCCGGGTCGTCTTCGTTTAAGATAGGCACTGTAGTCACGTCTTGTAAATATTTCGTTAACCATTTAACGAAATATGGAAAATCTTGAAGGGGATTCGGATCCAATTCGGCGGACTCTTCATCCGAAGAGTTGTCTGAATGGTATTCCAAAGTCCCATTCTGTTTCCAAGTATTTAGATACGTGGAAATGGTTTGACATATCGTTAATAAAAGCTCTCTGTAAGACCGTTTGTACCGGAACTCCGGGTCCGCTTTGTTTACGACCGCCGCTGACCGTAAACAGAGCATTAACCATTTCATGAAATGGTAAAAATCTTGAAACCCATTTTCCGGATCTGGACTAACTGGGCCATTGACTATGAAAGTCATTTTTTTGCCTCCTTTTTTTTTTTAATGATAAGTCGAATCCTAGATGGGGAAGTAGTAAGAAGGTGGCACACCTTCTCAATCGAACAAAATGCGATTGTCGATGATTTCTTTTTTTATTCTATTCTACTTTTTTATTCTACTTTTTTATATTATATATTATACGATGATTTTTTATTATACTTTTTTATTCTATTATACTTTATTATACGATGATTAGTATTAACATAACGAATTAACCCGATTTGCCTGATGTAAAAGTATAGGGTAGAGCTTGCTTGGGCAGTTATTGTATGAGGTCTACCCTATCTTAGTAGATAAAAGAGAAACCATTCCATGAGTTTGGTTGGGCTTCTCTCGGTGTCATAAAAAGACCCCCTTCCATTATTAATATCAATATCAGCCAATGAATTTCATATACAGGTAAAAACTAAAATATACAATGAATGTATAATGGATTCCATCCATAGAACTCACCTCCCTTTTTTTTGAGTCATTTTTTTTTATTCTTTGTATGATAATACTTTATTATATGATGATTTATTATTATACTTTATTATAATATACTTTAATTTTATTATTATACTTTATTATACGATGATTTATTTTATTGAGAGAATAACCCAAATGCATTTGACTTTCTTTTTGTTCCCGAAGTAACCCCCATCAACTAGCACTTGAACCATTAGGAGTAAGTGATATTCTTACTTACTCCCTAGATTCTCTTTGGCTGGGTTATTCTTTTTCTTAGAAACCAAGGGGATGGGGATCCCGTTCGATTTTTTCGTCAGAATAAGAATAATCGAAATAGGATGGGAGGTCCAAGTCCAAGTCCAAGACGGCATTTTCGTCCGCTACAGCATCAACAATTCCATATTTTTGTGCTTCTTCTGGTGTCATAAAAGAATCCCTTTCCAGGTCTCTGTATACAGCCCAAAGGGGTTGGCCCGTTTTTTGTACATAAGTCCATGCAATGGTTTTGCGGGCGTCCAAAAGCAGGCTCAATTCTAATAGAGCCTCGTCCGTTTGTGACCGACGAAAGACACCAAAAGGTTGGTGCATCATTATCTTAGCGTACTCGAGTGCTAGACGTTTGGGAGGTGTTCCTCCGAGCAGCATGAAAGATCCCAGTGAAGCGGCTAAT